CTACTGTGTAAACAAAGAGTTTGAGAGTAAGCATTAAAAATCTCCAAGAGTTTTTTTTTTGAAAAGATAATAAATTACCTATTTTTATACCGCATATCCCATAATTTTTTTTATATTTGGTTTGACGCCGAAAGGCATTTGTTTTATATTGTGTAATATATATAAATAAGAAATAAAAAAGAAAGTTATTATTATCTTATCTATTATCTTCTTATTTATAAATAATTTTTTATACCTACTTGTTGATATTGTGGAGGATCACAATAAGGTTTGTTCAGTTATCAAAAAAATAGTTAGAATGGAAAACGAGATAATGTGGATTGTGTCGATCCAAGAATTTTTCTTTAATATTTCTTTAATATTTCAAATATTTTATTTAAAATATTTAATATTTTTTAATATTTTAAGGCTCATATTGTAAGACTTTTTTTTAATGTTTGAGTATTAGAATATTAGAATAGAATCCTCTTTCTCGAAAAAAAGCATTCATTTTTATAGGATAAGATGAAAGATCTTATCGAAAACTTACAGCAGCTTGCCAAACGAAGGCTAAGAGAAAAAAAAGTAGAGGTATGACTGGCATAAAATCGACAATTGGACTCAAAAAAGCATAGGCTTCCGGTAATTTGGCAAAGAAACAACTACTCGAATAAAGAGCAGAATTAAGACCGATCGAACTAAAGATATTAAGCATAACAGATTGTTTTTAAAAAAATTGTATTTTGATTGAGTTATTAATAGAAAAAATATTTCGTTTTTTGAACTTACTCACTCAATCAAAAAACCTTCCATTCTCAATAGAGAATAGAAGAAATTCTACTTTCATATAATATCTTAATGGAATTTTTGGTAATGATCAATAAATTCATTTTTTCTATGTCTACATGTGTCGAAGTTAAAATACTAACCAACAGAATCTACTTGATTCTTTCGACAGTTGGGCTGGAATTGACGAACAATCAACAACAATATTAGTGTTTATTAGTATAGAAATCGAAGTGGGGCGTGGCCAAGCGGTAAGGCATCGGGTTTTGGTCCCGCTATTCGGAGGTTCGAATCCTTCCGTCCCAGAGCCTATGTAATTTTAGTTAATAATAAGAAAAAAAACTTTTTTATTTTTATAAAGTTTCTAAGGTGTAAGATTGGCTAGAGTTTTACTCTTTTGGCTGATGATTAGAATAAAAAAATTTAGATCTTTTTCACATATTTCACAACGATACGAGCTCAAATTCCACGCAACGAAAGGCGCACCCATTGGGTATTGAGGCACGATGGGGTTATAGATTACAGAAATTTTTTTTATAAAAAAGTTGTGCCTTTACCTATCCTATATCCATCCTCTATATCTATATATGATATGGGAATATATAATATATAAAAAATATTCATCTAAAATTATAGAAGGAAGTTAGTTCTTTTTTGTTCATCCCCAGAAAACTAATTGTTTTTTACTATTATTTTCTTTTTATATATATTATTATTATATTATATATTTTTATATATAAATGAATATGAATTATGAATTATGAATAAAATTAATATATTTAAAGGTTGAGTTTAAAACTCTCTTAGCTTATCTCTTAGGGATATCGTCTTATTGTCAATTTTAATTGTTTGTAATTTGTATAAAAAATGTTAATTAAGAAATAAAAAAATTAGAAAAAAGAACAGTACTAAAAAAGTGTAAGATATATTACGTATCTAATCCATATAACAACTGTCTTAACTGTGAACCAACGACTATTCATGATTTGATAATTGAATCAACCGGAACCCGGTTCCAAATTCGAGGAATGTTATGGTAAAACTTCGTTTGAAACGATGTGGTAGAAAGCAACGTGCGACTTGAAGGACATGATCTGTTGTGGATTCTTATATCCATCATTCTATAATAAAGGATGCTCTTAACTCGACATCTTTTTTTCTTTTTCACTCGAACCCGGTTTGTTGGGGTGTAATGGAATATGATGGAGCTCGAGTAGAAAGTATTGAGCTATTTCTCAAGGGAGAGGGGTCTAGGGTTAGTGTCAATCAAAAGAATAAGTTGGAACAACTTCGTAAGTTATCTTTGACAAAAAAATAGAAAGGATCAAAATAAAGCAAATTTTGAATCCCCCAGGACATTTTGATAAACCTTTTTAATTAATTTGATTTATATATATCGTGCGGAAATCCCTCGTTCATATTATTAGATTCTTTGATAGAAATAAATAACAAAAAGGTATGTTGCTCCCATTTTTGAAAGGATTAAAAATCAACGAAGTAATGTCTAAACCCAATGATTCAAAAAAAAAGATGATAACGGCTTCCGGAACAAGGAAAGACTCTTTTTAATTGTCGCAACAATTGATTGGGATCAATTCAAATCGATGTTAAATAAGACAAAACAAAGGGTATTTTAGACTACTCAATAAATGAGAAATGCTAAACTAAAGGATTTTTTATTTTGGGCTCCTTGAAACCTATCCAACTTGAGTTATGAGTATACAAATGATTTTTTTTGAGTAAAGTAAAGAAAGGGCTTAATTTTAATTCATTTGAGGATTGAGGATTTTATAGACTCTTTTATTGGTCATTCTAATTTATACATACATTTTTTTTAATCATTTTTTCTCGAGCCGTACGAGGAGAAAACTTCCTATACGTTTCCAAGGGGGGTTAAATCTATCCCAATGAGCCGTCTATCGAATCGTTGCAATTGATGTTCGGTCCCGAAGAGAGGGAAGAGATCTGCAGAAAGTAGGTTTTTATGATCCGATAAAAAATCAAACTTATTTAAATGTTCCTGCTATTCTAGATTTTATTCAAAAAGGCGCTCAACCTACAGAAACTGTTTATGATATTTTAAAGAGGGCGGAGGTTTTAAAAGAATTTCGATTTAAGCAAACGAAGTTCAATTAATGTAATGAATAATAAGAATTTTTTTTATAAAAACGAAAGATAATGAGGTTGTAATTTGGTAGAACTTTTTTAGCCCTGTACTTTTTTTGTAGTGCCAATCCAACAAAAGTTTTCCTCTATATTTAAATTTAATATTTTTTTTCTTTGTTTTCTATTTAGAGTTCACAATTTCTATTATATTTATCATATAATAATAGAATTAGATTTTATTTGAATTTTAGTACATTATTATTCAATTGAAAGTAAAATAAAAAATAAAATGGAATTTCTTGTAATTATATTTTATTTTTCATTCATATTGACAAGAATGTATTGAACAAATATAATTAAATTGTGAAATAAAAAAATTAAATGGTTTTTTATGTCTTCTGCCCAATATTTTGATTCCAATCCGATTTTATTGATTTCGATTGTATCTACATAACATAGCTATTTTTGGGGTTGCTAACTCAACGGTAGAGTACTCGGCTTTTAAGTGCGACTAAGATCTTTTACATATTTGGATGAAGTAAGGAATTCGTCTACACCATCGGTAGAGTTTATACGACCACGACTGATCCGGAAAGGAAATTTATGGAAAAAAGAGCATGTCGTATCAATAGAGAATTTGGAACCTATTTCATTCTTATCAAAGCAGTACAAAACTCCATTTGATTTCTTGGAAGGAAATGCAATAAATTCACTGTTGGGTCGATTAAATAAATGGATCGAACCCTATCCTTATGGGTTCTAATTTTGTGGAAAGAATAAGCAACGAGCTTATCTTCGTAATTTGAATGATTACCCGATCTAATTAGACGTTAAAAAAACTTAGTGCCTGATGCGGGAAAGGATTATCCCACGTGTGGATTTTCTTTTTTAGTGAATCCTAACTATTAAACTCCCCATTCTCCATATGAAGATGGACATGAATGTGTAGAAGAAACAGTATGTTGATAAAGATTTTCCAAAATCAAAAGAGCGGTTGGGTTGAAAAAATAAAGGATTTCTAACCAACGTTTTATGTTATTTCCTAATAACAAAAAAACAAATTAGATGGAAAAAATGGAGAGTCCGTTGATGAATTTACCGAGGTATCTATAAAAAAAAAATACCTTGTTTTGACTGTATCGCACTATGTATCATTTGATAACTTAAGAACCCCCCATTTTTTTACTTTGAGTTTTAGGTCCGGTTTTAAATGGAAGAATTCCAAGGGTATATAGAACTAGAGGGTTCTTGGCAACACAACTTTTTCTATCCACTTAGCTTTCAGGAATATATTTTTTCGTTTGCATATGGTCATGATTTAAATAAATCTATTTTGTTGGAAACTTCAGGTAATAGGAAATATAGTTTACTAATTGTGAAACGTTTAATTACTCGAATGTATCAACATAATCATTTGATTCTTTCGTCTAACGATTCTAACCAAAATGACTTTTGGGGGCACAAACGCAATTTTTATTCGCAAATGATATCAGAAGGATTTTCAGTCATTGTGGAAATTCCATTTTATCTTTTATTAATAGCTTCTCCAGAGAAACAAAAAATAGTCAAATCTCATAATTTGCGATCAATTCATTCAATATTTCCTTTTTTAGAGGACAAATTTTTACATTTAAATTCTGTGTTAGATATATTACTACCTTACCCTGCCCATCTAGAAATCTTGGTTCAAACACTTCGGTACTGGATAAGAGATGCCTCGTCTTTGCATTTATTACGATTATTTCTTTATGAGTATCATAATTGGAATAGTCTTTTTATTCCAAAAAAATACATTTCTTTTTTTTTTAAACGGAATCAAAGATTATTCTTGTTCTTATATAATTTCCATGTATGTGAATACGAATCGATTTTATTTTTTATTTGCAACCAAGCCTCTCATTTATTAGCAACATCTTATGGAGCCCTTCTTGAACGCACTTTTTTCTACGGAAAATTAGAATACTTAGTAAAAGTTTTTACTAAGGATTTTGCCGGTATCCTATGGCTTTTCAAGGATCCTTCCCCGCATTCTGTTAGGTATAAAGGAAAATCCATTCTGGCCTCAAAAGGGACATTCTTTTTGATGCATAAATGGAAATTTTACCTTATTCATTTCTGGCAATGTAATT